CAATACAGGCGTGGGGATCAGTTGGATCTTTGATTGAGTAATTTTTATTTTTTTATTGGCCTCCTCTCTGGTCTGGAGGAGGTCAAATTCGAGTTGCAATTCAACTTTGTTTTGTTAAGTTATTTTACTCTGCTTCGACATAAGATAGATGGAATCACGCTCTGTAGGATTTGAACCTACGACATCGGGTTTTGGAGACCCGCGTTCTACCGAACTGAACTAAGAGCGCTTTCATTCATTCAAAAATAAAACATTTTTCTATTCCTAACGTATCTCACGTACGTATAGTCTCCACAAATTCAAGTTATACCCACTTTACTTTCAATTGATCTCTTCGCTACTGCCCATAAAGAAGAAAAAAGTAATAGGTAGGGATGACAGGATTTGAACCTGTGACATTTTGTACCCAAAACAAACGCGCTACCAAGCTGCGCTACATCCCTTTTCCAAATTGTTGTACAATGCCATTGTACACAATTTCTGTCTTCTTTTCCACATCGTAATTTTCTTCTTATTTCTCTATCTATTATAGAACCCTCCTGTCATTTCTTCTTTTTGGTCTCATATAATTACGGAATTATATACATCTAAAATCCAATAGAATTTCGCCTATAAAAGAAAGATTACTTTTCCTTGGTAATGTATAGGAAGAAGGGGTCATCTTTTTCTTTTTTAGGGATAGGAAAATTTCGTCTATATGGTTCATTTTATATATAGCATAACAATCTTGGGCAAGAGTTTCTGATCATATATGTATTCCAACAAGGAAGGAGGATTTTCAATGCGGGATATAAAAACATATCTCTCTGTAGCACCCGTGCTAAGTACTCTATGGTTTGGTGCTTTAGCAGGTTTATTGATAGAAATTAATCGTTTATTTCCAGATGCTTTGTCATTCCCTTTTTTTTAAGTGAGGAATAGAATTCTTTGTCACATGACAAAATTTGACCCTTTTCAATCCTTTTATTTAGTATCGGAAGGAAAAAGAAAGAAAAGATGGATTGGGTTGAACCTCAGAGTCATGAAAAATTTGCTAAATTCCATTAAAAAAGAAATTTAATTTTAAGGGGTATCCAAGCTAAACCAGGCCTCAGAAATAAGAGCATAGAAAAAGGCTGGGCTAGCTAATTAAATGAAAGGGTTTCGAAACAAAATCTTTGCTAATTCGACAAGGATTGTATTCTTTAATTATTTCTTTATTTTTTATTACTTAATTTAAGAATTCAAAAAATTTATTATAATGGATTTTATTCTTCTTCTTCGGATTCACAATAGAAGAAAAAAAGAATAAGTAGAAGAATTAAGTTAAGTCAATCCAAATGGAAAAGGAGGTTCATGGCCAAGGGGAAAGATGTTAGAATCAGAGTTATTTTGGAATGCATCAGTTGTGTTCGAAAAGGTGCCAATGAGGAATCGACGGGGATTTCTAGATATAGTACTCAAAAGAATCGCCACAATACACCCGGACAATTAGAATTCAAAAAATTTTGTCGTTATTGTCGCAAGCATACGACTCATCATGAAATAAAGAAATAGGAACATCCATCGTGTGTTCGATCTTTCCAAAAAACAGAAAGAGTAAGAACTTCATATTTAATATATAAAATTAATATATAAAAAAAACTATAGTATAAAATACAAATCAACTCATCTGATTTCCGGTAGATATTATTTCATATGTATAGAGGGTATTCATATACTATAAGATGAATTAAATAAGATATGGATCAAAGCTACTTCTTCTGGATCCGAAATTAATAAAATAACTAAAATAAATAAATAATTTTTTTTTTTCAATTTTAAAATTTTAAATAAGGAATAAATCATGTATACATCTAAACAACCTTTTCTTAAATCTAAGCAACCCTTTCGTAAATCCAAACAAACTTTTAATAAATCCAAGCAAACCTTTCGTAAATCCAAGCAAACTTTTCGTAAATTCAAACAACCTTTTCGTAAATCTAAACAACCTTTTCGTAGGCGTCCTCGGATTGGCCCGGGAGATCGAATTGATTATAGAAACATGAGTTTAATTAATAGATTTATTAGTGAACAAGGAAAAATATTATCTAGACGAATAAATAGATTAACCTTGAAACAACAACGATTAATTACTCTTGCTATAAAACAGGCTCGTATTTTATCTTTCTTACCGTTTCGTAACTATGAGAACGAAAAGCAATTTCAAGCCCAGTCAATTTCAATAATTACGGGTTCTAGACCCAGAAAAAATAGACATATTCCTCAATTAACGGAAAAGTACAATTCCAATCGAAACTTAAGAAACTACAACCAAAATTTAAGAAACAACAATCGGAACTTAAGTTCCGATTGTTGATGTTTTATTCGAAAGGGCCAGACCTATATATATTATAAAGAAAGTAATCCAGCTCGTTGATTCCTACCACTTAATCTTAATTTATTGTATCTTCCCGGAGTTCCCTCTCCGGGAATTCGGTTTTTATTATTCCAGTATATTACTTTATTTATCCCTTTAATTGATGATCTTTATTTTATTGGAAATCGTGTAAAGATTATTTGGATTTGATACAGCTACTTGTGCAAGCATTTTACGATTAAGAATCAATTTTTTCTTGTACAGGTTGTGTATTAATTTACTATAACTATCAAATACTTTATATATCCGCGTAGCTGCGTTTATCCGAGTGATCCACAAACGACGAAAATCCCTCTTTTGCCTACCTCTATCTCGATGAGAGGAAACAAAAGCTCTTTTTACCTGTTGGGTAATCATTCGATTAAGTCTTAAATGAGCCCCTCTAAAGTTTGAGGCAAATGAACGCATTTTTGTTCGTCGTCTCCGGGCTATATATCCTCGCGGAACTCTGGTCATTGAATCAAATTAACCTTAATGAATAACTAATTATTTCTCTTCTTTTAGCCATCCTTTTTTCCATTAATAACAAAACTAATTATTCCGATATATAAAATATTAATTCCAATGGCTTTTGCTATAGTAACCTTCCCAACCACGATTTTTTATTCCACTCCGTTCAGTTATTTCTATGCGAAATAACAAATTAATTCTAACGATACTAAAAAAAATAGTGGGTTCCATCGTTTCCATGGTTCCCTTTTAAACGGTAAGGCCCTCTCTATACACCGGAGCCCTTTCTTTAAAGGTATTGTGAACTTGTATAGTTCACATTCTTTGGCTCTACCTATCCATTATAGAGTAAATAGCTCTTTTCACAATAAGAGTTATCCATACAGTGACGGTATTTAATTATGAAAGTTGGCTAAGTAGCTGACCCTGTTAGTCCGTTCTTTTAAGATAAAGGAGCATAAGCCTTTTTCTTTTTATTACTATTTCCTCCGCTTAATGGATAACCATTTGCTACCAATGGGGGAATTGCTTCTTATTTTCCAATTTAGATAATTGGATATTGGATTTGCACCAAAGGAAACCAAAAATTCCATATACCATAGAAATCTAGGATAGAAAAGCTATATCTTATTCATTGGTACTAATCATGGATACTTCCAAATTTTTTTTATTTGTTTGAAGTTATGATTTGAACGAGTCGCACATACACCCTAGCACATGTTCCTCGACGCTGAGGGCATCCTTTAAGCGCAGCCGTTTTTCTAGCATTTCGTATTGGCTGTCTTGCGTTTCTAATAAGTTGTTTAACCGTCGGCATGTTTATGTGTATAGAAAAAAATGGATTGGTTTAGATCCATCTTAACCTGATGATTGATCATCATGAAGTCTTTCTATTTTCTATTAAATCGAAGAAAAACCGAATTTGGGTCTGAAATAACTTTACAAGAAATCCGGACACTACCAATCCTTAAACATTTCCGGAAACCAGACTGGATCAGTATCGCAGTGCTCATCAATCATTTCATCCCCTACAATATCGACAAGTCCATAAGCTTTGGCTTCGTCTGCTGACATAAAAACATCCCTTTCCATGTCTTCGGATACAACCCAAAAGGGTTTGCCTGTTCTTAGTGCATAAACCCTTGTGATCATTTCGCGAACTCTGTGTAACTCTTCTACTTCTAGTAAAAATTCTGGTGTCCTTGCCCGATAATAAGCACTAGCAGGTTGGTGAAGCATAATCCTCGCGTGAGGGAATGCTATACGTTTAGTGGGTTCTCCTCCAAGTAGAACGAAGGACGCCATGGACGCGGCTATTCCAAGGCATATTGTATATATATCTGGTGTCACCGTTTGCATCGTATCAAAAATAGCCATTCCTGAGATTAGCCACCCGCCTGGGGAGTTTATAAACAAAAAAATATCACTAATTCCATCTTCTATACTGAGATATACCATGAGACCTGTAATATGATTCGTGATCTCGCAACGAATCTCTTGACCTAAAAAAAGTGTCCTTTCTCGATACATAACATTGTATAAGTCAACCCAAGTCGCTTCTTCATCTCCGGGAATCCGGTAAGGTACTTTTGGAACACCAATGGGCATATTAGATTAATATTATTAAATTTAAGTAAGAAAACTACACTTTAATATGGAAACGTAAGAATAGAAGAGAAAGTAAAGAATCCGCAGTTTATTGTCTTCATTTTTATTCTTATTCTATATGAATACTATAGATTCTATTAATATCAATAGTATAGATTATATTAATACGTAGATTGAAATAATACATAGATTGAAAGGTTATACGTATAAAGAAGGTAAGACAGATTGAATAAAGAAAAAGGAATCGGCGATTCGAATGATAAACAAAGAGGGGTAGGAATCTATTCTTCGTTTTTCAAAAGTGGCCAAGTTGCCCATTGCATATTGGCACTTATCGAGTATAGAATAGATCTGCTTCTCTTTCTTCTTATGAACAGAATTGGCTTCTTATTTTTAATGGAATGAAATAAATATTCACGCTTTCTTACACAGAATCCCCTAGAAGGGTTAGGTACATAGGATATGGATAGTCTTTTCCAATGCGATAAAATAAAGCGACATCGTGTCTATTTTTCTTTGCTAAAGGGGTATTTCCATGGGTTTGCCTTGGTATCGTGTTCATACTGTCGTATTGAATGATCCGGGTCGATTACTTGCGGTGCATATAATGCACACAGCTCTAGTTTCTGGTTGGGCTGGCTCGATGGCTTTATACGAATTAGCTGTTTTTGATCCCTCTGATCCTGTTCTGGATCCAATGTGGAGACAAGGTATGTTCGTCATTCCCTTCATGACTCGTTTAGGAATAACAGATTCCTGGGGTGGTTGGAGTATTTCAGGAGGAACTGTAACAAATCCGGGTATTTGGAGTTATGAAGGTGTGGCAGGTGCACATATTGTGTTTTCTGGTTTGTGTTTCTTGGCAGCGATCTGGCATTGGGTATATTGGGACCTAGAAATATTCTCTGATGAGCGGACGGGAAAACCCTCTTTAGATTTGCCCAAGATCTTTGGAATTCATTTATTTCTTGCAGGGGTGGCTTGCTTTGGCTTTGGCGCATTTCATGTAACGGGTTTGTATGGTCCTGGGATATGGGTATCCGATCCTTATGGACTAACTGGAAAAGTACAAGCTGTAAATCCAGCATGGGGTGCAGAAGGTTTTGATCCTTTTGTTCCGGGGGGGATAGCTTCTCATCATATTGCTGCGGGTACATTGGGTATATTAGCGGGTTTATTCCATCTTAGTGTCCGTCCGCCTCAACGTCTATACAAAGGATTACGTATGGGCAATATTGAAACTGTACTTTCCAGTAGTATCGCTGCTGTTTTTTTTGCAGCTTTCGTAGTTGCTGGAACTATGTGGTATGGGTCAGCAACGACCCCAATCGAATTATTCGGGCCTACTCGTTATCAGTGGGATCAGGGATACTTTCAGCAAGAAATATATCGAAGAGTTAGCAATGGTTTAGCCGAAAATCTTAGTTTATCAGAAGCTTGGTCTAAAATTCCCGAAAAATTAGCCTTTTATGATTATATTGGTAATAATCCGGCAAAAGGGGGATTATTCAGAGCGGGCTCAATGGACAACGGGGATGGAATAGCTGTTGGCTGGTTAGGGCATCCTGTCTTTAGAGATAAAGAAGGACGTGAACTTTTTGTACGCCGTATGCCTACTTTTTTTGAAACATTTCCGGTTGTTTTGGTAGATGAAGAGGGAATTGTGAGAGCGGACGTTCCTTTTAGAAGAGCAGAATCCAAATATAGTGTTGAACAAGTAGGGGTAACGGTGGAGTTCTATGGTGGAGAACTTAATGGAGTAAGTTATTCTGATCCTGCTACTGTAAAAAAATATGCGAGGCGTTCTCAATTAGGGGAAATTTTTGAATTAGATCGGGCTACTTTGAAATCAGATGGTGTTTTTCGCAGCAGTCCAAGGGGTTGGTTCACTTTTGGTCATGCTACCTTTGCTTTGCTCTTCTTTTTCGGACACATTTGGCATGGCGCTAGAACCTTGTTCCGAGATGTTTTTGCTGGTATTGATCCAGATTTGGATGCTCAAGTGGAATTTGGAACATTCCAAAAAGTGGGAGATCCAACTACAAGGAAACAGGCAGTCTGATACACATTGTTATGGTATCTTTGACCTCTCTTTTTTGATTTGACATGGGAAACATCTCCCATCCTTTCTTTAACTCTTTTTTTTCTTTATATGGGAAATTTTCCCAAATGACAAATGAATAGGTGTGGAAGTTATAATTGTAAATAAACCACGATCAAATCTATGGAAGCATTGGTTTATACGTTCCTTTTAGTTTCTACTTTAGGGATAATTTTTTTCGCTATCTTCTTCCGAGAACCACCTAAGGTTCCACCAACTCCAACTAAAAGAATAAAATAATTTCATTGAAGTAAGAAGTCTACCCATCTGGTAGACTTCTTACTTCAATTAGTCCCCGTGTTCTTCGAATGGATCTCTTAATTGTTGAGAGGGTTGCCCAAACGCGGTATATAAGGCATACCCAGTAAAGCTTACAAGTAAACCAGATATGGAGATGGCGACTAAAGTTGCTGTTTCCATTTTTATAGAATTTCAAGATTACAATGGATCTACGAAAAGATCGTGTATTTACAACTACAACGGAATAGTATACAAAGTCAACACCAATGATGAAATAGAATTTATGGCTACACAAACCGTTGAAGATAGTTCTAAACCTAGGCCAAAACGAACTGGTGCAGGTAGTTTATTGAAACCCTTGAATTCGGAATATGGGAAAGTAGCTCCGGGTTGGGGGACCACTCCTTTTATGGGGGTCGCAATGGCTTTATTCGCTATATTCCTATCTATCATTTTAGAAATTTATAATTCTTCTGTTTTACTGGACGGAATTTTAACCAATTAGGTTTCTACTAACTAAAACCAGGAAGTCATAGTTTTTCCATCCAAAAAAGCTTTTCTAGTTTAAGCTCTACATTTTTAGACATTATGGTAGTTCGACCGCGGAATTTTTTTGTTTCGGTATTTCTGGAATATGAGTGTGTGACTTGTTAGAATTGATCCTATTGATAATACATAGAAAGGGCCTGTTATCTCTATCAAGATGATTCTAATTCGTCAGATATTATTTATTTTAGTATCTGGAACACGAAATAGATAGAGTGGATCAAAAAAAAAAATGGAACTATGATTCATACTCACTATTAAGACCTCGCAACCAGACTGAAAAATTCAAGTAGTTCTTAAATAAAAATAAAAAAGAAATTTTCTTCCTTCCAATTTTGTTTGCCCAAAAGACAACTTTTTTTCTCTCTATTTTGCAGAGTCATTACACTGATTCAATAAATGATTATCAAGTGGTTCTTATTCGAAGAACCCTTGCCTTTTGTTTAGCTTGAGACTCAATCATCGTGGCTCTAGTATGAATCTAAGGTTTTAATTGAACTGATTCATAGGATCGCAACAAGATAATTTCTATATTACGATTACGCACAAAAAAAAAATCTAAAATAGGGAAGAGAAAAGTCAAGAGGCCTCTAATGACCGGCATAAGGGAAAGGAAGAAAGACAGATGAGCCAACTTGATATTTTTTGGCATTATCATCACAAAGAATATATTCCGAATTTTTCTTATTTCATATCTTCAAGGCAAATCGACCCAATTCAGTGGCTGATGAAGTTTTGAACCTTTTTTTTTCTAATATTCGTTGAAAATTTGTGTGTTTCTGCTTGAGCCGTACGAGATGAAATTTTCATATACGGTTCTTAGAGGGGGCTTGGGTTAGTTACCTATCTCAATAGTTACCTATCTCAATAAAGTATATGATTGGTTTGAGGAACGTCTTGAGATTCAGGCAATTGCAGATGATATAACTAGTAAATATGTCCCCCCCCATGTCAACATATTTTATTGTTTAGGGGGAATTACACTTACTTGTTTTCTAGTACAAGTCGCTACCGGTTTTGCTATGACTTTTTACTACCGCCCAACCGTTACAGAGGCTTTTTCCTCGGTTCAATACATAATGACCGAGGCCAACTTTGGTTGGTTAATCCGATCAGTTCATCGATGGTCCGCAAGTATGATGGTTCTAATGATGATCCTGCATGTATTTCGTGTGTATCTCACAGGTGGATTTAAAAAACCCCGCGAATTAACTTGGGTCACAGGTGTGGTTTTGGCTGTTTTGACTGCATCATTTGGTGTAACTGGTTATTCTTTGCCTTGGGATCAAATTGGTTATTGGGCAGTCAAAATTGTGACAGGTGTACCTGACGCCATTCCGGTAATAGGATCGCCTTTAGTGGAGTTATTACGTGGAAGTGCTAGTGTGGGTCAATCCACTTTGACTCGTTTTTATAGTTTACATACCTTTGTACTGCCTCTGCTTACTGCCGTATTTATGTTAATGCACTTTCTAATGATACGTAAGCAAGGTATTTCGGGTCCTTTATAGGGAAGGCATATCATAGAAAATGAAAATGAGAATTCTCATATATCATATCGGGTAGGTTGTCGTATTTCATTGCTACAAACATGGGTTATTGTAAAATAACACATGTCATTTGGATACTTATCTTCAACTCCGAAGTATTTTGATACAATACAAATACAAATAGTTGAAGTTAATTTTACGAAAGAAAAAAAGGCGGATTATGGGAGTGTGTGACTTGAATTATTGATTTGGCCATGCAGATAAAGAATTGTATCTGCCACATTAGAATTCTCAACTAAAGGTGTCTCCGCATCCAATCAACACGTAAGTCTCCTACCTAGGAAGGATAGGCTGGTTCACTTGAGGAGAATATTTTCTATGATCATACCCAACCATGTCATCCATGAGCAGGCTCCGTAAGATCCCATAGAGTAGAAATGGAATAAGTCATGTGACATGATCCAATATTACACTTACCCTTTTTTATTATAGTATGGAAATGCATTCATTTTCTTTGCATCGATTGTGATCCGCGATACTATCGGAGTAAAAGAAGGGATCTAAGGAAGAATGTAGGCTAAACTTTTTTATTTTTTATTAGTAACAAGTAAATATTTTGTTTGGAGGTAAGAAACTTGCGATATTGAGGGGATAAACACCAACTAATCAAGAGACATGAGACAATCCAGAAAGCAATTGATCATGATCAAATTTGTAAGCCCACTTGGATATTGAGCATTTACCCATAAGAATAGGATTCTTTTCAATGAGTAATTGTAGGTCCAACTTCGGAAAAGAGAATCTGATAAAGCTTTTCTTGACTAGAGTCATTGAGTCATTATATACCATAATTCTATTATGGATCTTCCGCGGTCTTATTTCTTTCATTCTTGCTCGAGCCGGATGATGATAAATTCTCATGTCCGGTTCTTTTGGGGGATGGATCCTAAATAGTTCACCTATCCCAATAACAAAGAAACCAGACTTAAATGATCCTGTATTAAGAGCTAAATTAGCTAAAGGGATGGGACATAATTATTACGGGGAACCCGCATGGCCCAACGATCTTTTATATATTTTTCCAGTAGTAATTCTAGGTACTATTGCATGTAATGTAGGTTTAGCGGTTCTCGAGCCATCAATGATTGGTGAACCGGCGGATCCGTTTGCAACTCCTCTGGAAATATTACCTGAGTGGTACTTCTTTCCCGTGTTTCAAATACTCCGTACGGTACCCAATAAGTTATTGGGTGTTCTCTTAATGGTTTCTGTGCCAACAGGCTTATTGACAGTACCCTTTCTAGAGAATGTCAATAAATTCCAAAATCCCTTTCGTCGCCCAGTAGCTACGACCGTTTTTTTAATCGGTACTGCAGTAGCTCTTTGGTTAGGTATTGGAGCAACATTACCCATTGATAAATCTTTAACTTTAGGTCTTTTTTAGGTATTTTTTGATTCGTTCAACCGTGAAGTACCGTGCATAGGTATCTAGGAAATAGTTACTTCCAAGTGAATCTTCCCTAGATACCTAAAATCCATTTTATTATGATCCATTTCGCGAAAATAGAGATTGTACCAAAGATGCAAAATTGTTTTCTTTTTTCTTTTTATTCTAACTCGAAAAAGAAGAAGAATAAAAAATTGTAATGGATTTAAAACGAGAGCTTATTCTTAAGTAAATCCATTGGGAGATACTTCTCTAGAGTGTCCCATATCCGTTTTCTATCTTCCATACGAAAACTTTCAATTCTCATAAGATCTTCTTCAGTCTTACTCAAAAGGTCCAATAGTGTATGTATATTGGCCCTTTTGAGACAATTATACGTTCTAGAAGGCAATTCTAATTGATCAATAAAAATACAATTCAATGGAATTCCTTTTTTGTTTTTCTTTAGATTAGTTAATCTTTTTTGAAAAGTAAAAAGGGGCGGAGTAAACCTGTTTTTATTTTCTTCGAAACTAGTGCCCTCTTCCTCCGCGTGTAGAAAAGGGAGGAATAAATCAATCAAATTACGAGAAGCCTCATAAAGCGCTTCTTTAGGGGTTAAACTTCCGTTAGTCCATATTTCTAGAAAAAGTATCTCGTGTTTTTCATTTCCATTCCCACAAGAAAAAATACTATAATTCACATTTCGAACAGGCATGGATACAGCATCTATAGGATAACTTCCATCTTGATAGTTCTTTCTGAGTTCTGTCTGATATCCACGATCTCTCTTTATCTGTAACTCAATACAAAAATCAATGGGCTCTGTCAAGTTAGCTATAGGTTGTGCCGTATCAACGATTTCTACGGAAGGTGGTAAGATTATATCTTGAGCAGTTATGTATCTAGGACCTTTGACGCAAATTGATGCGTCTCTAACTCCATAGAGATTACTTCTCAATACAATTTCTTTCAAATTTAGTAAAATTTCTTGTACGGATTCTTCAATACCTGCTATTGTAGAATATTCGTGTGGCAGGCTCCCAAATTTTGCGCGTGTGATACATGTTCCTTCTATTTCTCCAAGTAAAGCTCTTCGCAAGGCAATACCGACGGTGTCCGCTTGACCTTTTCTAAGCGGGGACAGAATGAAACGACCATAATAAAGACGCTTACTATCTACTCTTGATTCAACACACTTCCACTGTAGTGTTTGAGTGGATCCTGCTACCTCCTCTCGAACCATAATAGACTAGTATTATTATTTGATCATTGAATCGTTTATTTCTCTTGAAAACAGATTAATTCTTTTACAGACGTCTTTTTTTAGGCGGTCGACATCCATTATGCGGCATAGGTGTTACATCGCGTATACAACTTAATCGCACACCGCTTTTAGCAATGGCTCGTAATGCGGCATCTCTTCCACTACCAGCGCCCTTTACCATAACTTCTGCTCGTTGCAAACCTACTGTACGAATAGCATCTACTGCGGTTCTTTGACCAGCATAGGGTGATGCTTTTCTTGAGCTTTTGAATCCACAAGTACCCGCGGAGGACCAGAAAACCACCCGACCTTGCGGGTCTGTAACAGTTATAATGGTATTGTTGAAACTAGCTTGAACATGAATAACCCCTTTTGTTATTCTACGTGCACTTTTTCGTAAACTAAAACGTGCATTCCTACGTAAACCAATACGCACTTTCTTACGTGAACCAATTTTTGGTATAGCTTTTGCCATATTTTATTATCTCATAAATATGAGTTAGAAATAACAAAAAGAAAAAAGATACAAAGATATCCGTTTCAGGGTAAAATATACCCTTTACTTTAATTATGTAAAATTATTTTATTTGGAATTTGAACATTTTCGCGGGTACTTTTTCATTTTTAGAAAGTAAAGTTCTTTTTCGAAAGATTACCCCTGTCTTTGTTTATGCTTCGGATTAGAGCAAATGACTCTAATTCGTCCACGCCTACGAATCAGTCGACATTTTGTACAAATTTTACGAACGGAAGCTCTTATTTTCATATTTCCGTATCCTTTCTTAAACTATGAATATTTTGGAAAAAATAAGTCTCTTTGCTTGAATTTTTGAACTTCGAATTTATTACCCTAGAAAAAAGAAAAACCTAATCCTTTGAATCTTCGCTATCCTTCAAATCTTCGATATCCTTCGAGTCTTCAATACGCTTCGAATCTTTATGGGGAAGTCTATAAATTATACGTCCCTTGCTTGAATCATAACGACTTACTTCAATTTTTACCCTATCCCCCATCAGTATTCGTATAGAACTAGAACGGATCTTTCCTGAAATATAGCCCAGGATGATGGTGTCATTCTCTAGCCGAACGCGGAACATTCCGTTGGGTAGGGCTTCCGTAACTAAACCTTCGAAAGTTACTTTTGCTTCTCGCGGGTTTTTTTTTTCTCTCCTATTTTTTTTTTCTGTCATATTTTTTTCTCCTATTTTTCGATTTTTATTTTCAAAATAGGAAGGTCGAGATAGAGTTCGGGCAGTATAGGCGGAGCGATTACCATATATAACATAAGACTTCTCCCCCAATTCTGTTTAGTCGAGCCTCTCGATCTGTCATTATCCCTCGAGAAGTAGAAAGAATAGCAATTCCCATCCCACCCAAAACTTTAGGAATTCCTTGATAGTTGGTATAAATTCGTAAGCCGGGTCGGCTGATACGCTTTAAAAAGGTTCTTGTTCTATATATTCCTTTTCTAGTCTTTCTCTTTTGATGCCGCAAAGTTGAAACCAAGAAATATCTGTTACGTTCCTGATGTTTCCGAACACTTTCAATAAAACCCTCTCGTAGAAGTATTTTAACAATGTTTTCGGTAATATTTGTAGATACTACTCGAACTGTTCCTTTTTTATTCATGTCCGCGTTTCTTATAGAGGTTAGTAAATCAGCAATAGTGTCCTTGCCCATAAGACTCTAATTCTAGGTTCCTCCAAATTTTTCTATAATCAACATGTTTTCTTTTTTTGCTTTTCATTTTAGATTTTAAAACATATACGTAAAACACAATCTACTAAATTTATTCTTTGATCTAAATTTCACCTACTAGTATTTATAATACTTCAGGAGCTAATGAAACTATTTTGGTAAAATTCAATTCTCTTAATTCCTCGGCAATCGCGCCAAAAACTCGAGTTCCTTTTGGATTTCCTTTTTGATCAATTATAACCGCTGCATTGTCATCATAGCGGATTATTATACCGTCTTCACATTTGAACTCTTTACATGTACGTACAATTACAGCTCGAATTACTTCGGATCTTTCTAGGGGCATTTGGGGCAATGCTTCTTTGATTACAGCAACAATAACATCACCAATACGAGCATATCGCTGATTACCAGCAGCTCCTATAACTCGAATACACATCAATTTTCGAGCTCCACTATTATCTGCTACATTTAAAAGGGTCTGAGGTTGAATCATATTATTTTGATTTCAATTTGTTATTTCAATGCAAAAGGATGAAAGAAATATTGTCTTTTCAGAAAGAAAAACGGGGCCTTTTTTTATCTTCAATACTTGTTTTGTTTTAGTTTTAGGGGGTTCTATATTTCTATTTCTAATCGAATAAATTGACTTCGTATGGGCATTTTACTGGAAGCTATGGAGATAGCTGCTCTAGCTACAGTTTCGGATACTCCCCCCATTTCATAAAGTATACGACCTGGTTTAACAACGGCTACCCAATATTCGGGGGACCCCTTTCCTGAGCCCATACGTGTTTCCGTCGGTCTTAGTGTAACCGGTTTGTCGGGAAATATACGTACCCATATTTTTCCACCACGACGTGCATATCGTGTTATTGCTCTTCGTCCTGCTTCTATCTGTCTCGCCGTGATCCAAGCAGGTTCAAGTGCTTGAAGAGCATATCTACCAAAACAAATACGATTGCCTCGGCAGGATTTTCCTTTCATTCTTCCTCTATGTTGTTTGCGAAATCTGGTTCTTTTCGGGTTATAGTCGATGGTTCTTTCTTAGTTCCATCTCTACTGCAAAACTGGACATGAGAGTTTCTTCTCATCCAGCTCCTCGCGAATGAAATGAGAAAGCATGCAAATTTCTCTAATTCCATAATATTCAAAAATATTAGGGATAGAGACACATTAATAGATAAATACTAGAAAAATATATAGTCAAGAAAGAAGATCTAGAATATATCTAGATGTGTGTGTCTATTTATCTAAATTCTATATTTTATAGATGATGTAATCCGTAAAAAAAATATCCTTATTTTTACTCTTATTGAATAATAGTAAAGTATTCTAATTCAAAAAGTATTTCGCGGGCGAATATTTACTCTTTCCTGTCTTATTTGGTAAGGTTCTAAATTACCAAATAAGACAATTTTTTTGGTTTGTTCCGCCATCCCACCCAATGAAGTATTAGGATTCTTTTCAATAAAATCCTATGGAATCATAGGTTCTGTCGTTCCCACTGCTTCTCCTTGAATGGTTAGGTCTGAATTCCACAATGGAGCTTCCAAAAAATTTCTTTCCGAGTTAATTTTCTCAGTTTTATTAACCAGGGCGGCTCTTTATTATTATTATTGCTTTAAATTTCTAGTTCTTTTTTCAAGTTACGATTTCTAATTCTCTATTATTTTTATTATATTGATGCTTTATCACATTGCTTTTTATGATGCAATTCATAGACCATACATATTGGAATCCTATATCTTACTTAATTCCTCTTCCTTCTTTCT